CCTCCCCCTACATATTTAATTTCTTCTCCTATACAAAAACCAGCAAGACCTACCCCATTGGTAATTCCATCAATGACACCCTTATCGAAAAACTGCGTTAGTTCGGTTAATCCTCTTATACCCAGGGTAAAGACCCTAGTATAGAAAATATCTATATAACCGCGATTATATGACCAACTGTATATCTTTTTTTTTACTTGATCCAAAAAATACTTTTTCGGACTCTCTTTTACAAGGGAATTTTTTAAATATAAATTCTGAAAAAAAGAATAAGCAGATCCATAGAAGATATATGCTATGAATAGACCAAACATAGCTAGACTTACAGAAGAAATTGCATTAGTGATAAATTCATATGAATTTATGGAAGAATTAGAACTTTCCTGGAAAAAGCTTATTGAGGGAGTTAACCACTTTGATAATATGGTTAACTCCGCTATTCCATTATCCATTACTCCATTATCAAAATGGATTCCTATGGATCCAATGAACAAAGTAAAAAGCAGTAATATAAAAAGAGGGAATAGCATAGTATTTCCCGTTTCATGAGGATAGACAAAAGTGTTTTTAACCCCAAAGGAAGTACTAAAGGACCCTATCCTATTTCTTGTATTACCATGAATTTTGGATATATTTTGTGAAAAAAAAGAAACTCCACTCTTCGTTGTTGATAAAATGAAATCTCTATTCACTCCTTTGGGTATCCTTTTTCCCCATAAGGATATTGAATACAACGAGCCCTCTTTAGTGCTACTGTAATTTTGAAAATGAACACGCAGGTACCCATCAAAAGTAAGTAAATATATCCGAAACATATAAAACGCAGTTAATCCTGCAGTAAAAGAGGCTATTATTCCAAAAAAGGGTGAATACAACCAACTATTACTAAGGATTTCATCTTTGGACCAGAAGCAAGCAAGAGGTGGAATACCACAAAGAGAAAGCGTACCCCATAAAAAAGTAGTTCTTGTAATTGGAACGTATTTTCTTAAACCACCCATAAGAACCATATTCTGACTTTTATCTGGTGAATATCCAACAAGAGGTTCCATTGAATGAATAACGGATCCGGATCCCAAGAACAATAAAGCTTTCGAATAAGCATGAGTGATCAAATGGAATAAAGCAGCTTGATAAGAACCTATACCTAGAGCTAACATCATATAACCCAATTGAGACATTGTAGAATAGGCTAAGCTTCTTTTAATATCTCTCTGAGCAAGAGCTAAAGTAGCTCCTAAGAAGAGTGTTATTGTACCTACTAAAGAAATGAAACTCATTATTAAAGGTAGGGATATGAAAAGAGGAAGAAGTCGAGCTAGAAGAAAAATCCCCGCAGCAACCATAGTTGCTGCGTGTATAAGAGCCGAAATGGGAGTGGGTCCTTCCATAGCATCGGGTAACCATACGTGAAGAGGGAATTGTGCAGATTTTGCAACTGCACCAAGGAATAATAAAAAAGCACACAAAGTAGTAAGTAAGGAATTAATCCCATTATTAGGAATCCAGTTATTAGCTATTTTGAACAAATCCCGAAACTCTAAACTACCTGTTATCCAAAAAAAACCTAAAATTCCTAATAACAGACCAAAATCCCCTACACGATTAGTTACAAAAGCTTTTTGACAAGCACTCGCTGCAATTGGCCGTGTAAACCAAAAGCCTATCAATAAATAGGAACACATTCCCACAAGTTCCCAAAAAAAATAAATTTGTATCAAATTGGAACTAGTAACCAATCCCAACATGGAAGTATTGAAAAAACTTATATAAACAAAAAATCTCAAATATCCTTCATCGTGAGACATATAATCGTCACTATAAATAAGAACGAGGATTCCTACTGTAGTAATTAGTATTAACATAATAGAAGTAAGCGGGTCGATCAAGTATCCAAATTCTAAGGAAAAATCATTATTGACGGTCCAAGACCATAGATATTGATAGATAGAACTTCCATTTATTTGTTGAATAGATAGGTGAACTGAGAATACCATAGCTATACTTAAGAGTAAAACACTAGGAAAAGCCCATATGCGACGAAGATTTTTTGTTGCTGTCGGAATAAGAATAAGTCCAAACCCCATTGACATAATAACTGGAAGTGGGAGAAGAGGGATTACCCATGCATATTGATATGTATGTTCCATAAGAAAAGAAATGGAAATTTTTACTTCAATTTTTTTATAAAATAAAATTGTTTCCGATTCACCAAACCAATTCTTATCTCTTTCTGAAGGAATAAAAAAAAAAAAAAGAATAAGACAAAATACTGGAATTCTTCATTTTTCCAAATTTCTCTCATTGAAATAATCAAAAATGAAGAATGGGTTTACTTGGTTAAATTCAAAAAGTTAATCAAATAACTTTGTTACTTAGTTATTATCTAAAGAAGGATATTTATTAAAATATAAAAAAGGATTGAATCATTTTACTTTCTATTCATTTTTTTATTCATTTTTGTATTTCTTTCTATTACAATGAAGATGAAGCAACTCTCATGTTTCGTAACTGATTGATTGAATTCCAATGAAAACCTATGTTTATAGGAAATTCTCGAATATTCCTTACTTCATATAGAACTGAAATCCTAATGACTAGAATTACCTAAGTTTTAGAATGTCTTGTTTAAGAGACTAACTATTTTTTTTTTGTTTTGATTGGAATTCAATTATGGAATACCATTCTGAACTTAATTAACTATTTGAATTTTCCCTTCCTTTTATCCCCCCATCTTATATGGGGGATAGACCCCCGTACCATATATCTATATATGAATTATACTTGATATATAAATTGATTTAAATAGAAAACCTTTGTATATATTCTATATTATTAAAACAAAATCCAAAATATATATGAAAAATATGCTAAATGAAAAATATGCTAAAAAATTCTTGTCTTATCCGCATTAGAGAAAATGAAATAAAAAAGAATTCAGAATTTCAGTTCAGTATCTAAGTATAAATACTAAGAAAAAGCAGAAAGAAGGATTGATTTGCGGCAATAGATGTCTTTCACATACAACTAGAAAAAAGTAATCTCCTTTTTAAATGGCAGTTCCAAAAAAACGTACTTCGATGTCAAAAAAGCGTATTCGTAAAAATCTTTGGAAGAAAAAGACTTATTTTTCCATAGTACAATCTTATTCTTTAGCAAAATCAAGATCATTTTCCAGCGGCAGCAAGCATCCAAAACCAAAGGGTTTTTCTGGGCAACAAACAAATAATCTGGTTTTGGAATAATTTGAATTGACCTATCCAAAAGAAATTCCAATTATTTAATATGAATAATTCGGATTAATTAATGAATGTACTTTTATGTGTCGAATTCCTCGGTACAATATTCTTAGAACTAACCCCTCTGATATATAGAACAAAAGTTTTTGCTATACTGTGTCCTAAGTATTCTTTTCCTATCAACGAACTTTTCATAATAGAATCCTCATAATAAAATATGAGGATTCTATTATGAAAAGTAGAGTATTCTTGCAATAGGACTTACAACTTCTACCTATCTTATCCAAAATCCACAAATAAATTGGTTTAGGCTTGGTAAATCGTATTAATAAGAGAATAAAGGCTTTCATTCTAGAAATTTTGCTAAAATCCAAAATTCTTTGTATTTAATGATGAAATTCTAGAAATTCTAATGGATAGATAGAAAAGGTTTTTTGGATTTTGTCCATTGCATTGAAAGATTTGAAATAATTTCAATGAGAAACTAATTAGAAAAAAATTAGTTCTATATTGCAACTGAGAAAAAACAGTTCCAACTCTTTCAAGCTTTGTTTCTATTGAGCAAAGCAAGAGTTTTTTGTTAAAAAAATCCGCAACGATACTACCAAACGAAGTCTATTTTAATGAAGATTCTAATGTTCCTAAATTCTATGGACTCTCCCAATCTCGACGATTTGCCAGAGAATAACTATTATTCTTTTAAGTTCCCTATTATTTCAAGTTAGCCGCCATGGTGAAATTGGTAGACACGCTGCTCTTAGGAAGCAGTGCTCAAGCATCTCGGTTCGAGTCCGAGTGGCGGCATTCTCGAAAAAGAATACAATAGATTAGAAAATGGATTCAATTCGAAATTTCCTATTTTGTAATGGGACCTTCTCCTTATGCTATTTGCAACTTTAGAACATATACTAACTCATATCTCTTTCTCAACTATTTCAATTGTGATTACGATTCATTTGATAACCTTATTAGTTCGTGAACTTGGGGGATTACATGATTCGTCAGAAAAAGGAATGATAGCAACTTTTTTATCTATAACAGGATTCTTAGTTTCTCGTTGGGCTTCTTCGGGACATTTTCCATTAAGTAATTTATATGAGTCATTGATCTTCCTTTCATGGGCTCTGTATATTCTTCATACGATTCCTAAGATACAGAACTCTAAAAATGATTTAAGCACAATAACTACGCCAAGTACTATTTTAACGCAAGGCTTTGCCACGTCGGGTCTTTTAACTGAAATGCATCAATCCACAATACTAGTACCTGCTCTACAATCTCAGTGGTTAATGATGCATGTCAGTATGATGTTACTAAGCTATGCAACTCTTTTGTGCGGATCCTTATTATCCGCCGCTCTTCTAATCATTAAATTTCGAAAGAATTTCGATTTCTTTTCTAAAAAGAAAAAAAATGTTTTACTTAAAACATTTTTCTTTAGTGAGTTTAGTGAGATTGAATATTTCTATGCAAAAAGAAGTGCTTTAAAAAACACCTCTTTTCCTTCATTTTCAAATTATTACAAATATCAATTAACTGAGCGTTTGGATTCTTGGAGTTATCGTGTCATTAGCCTAGGGTTTACCCTTTTAACCATAGGTATTCTTTGTGGAGCAGTATGGGCTAATGAGGCGTGGGGATCCTATTGGAATTGGGATCCTAAGGAAACTTGGGCATTTATTACTTGGACCATATTCGCAATTTATTTACATAGTAGAACAAATCCAAATTGGAAGGGTACGAATTCCGCACTTGTAGCTTCAATAGGATTTCTTATAATTTGGATCTGCTATTTTGGTATCAATCTATTAGGAATAGGTTTACATAGTTATGGTTCATTTACATTACCATCTAAATGATTACATAACATAAAACCTTCATGAAATGAAAGTTTTTCCATTTTTGTTTGATTTGAGAACCCCTTGAACGCCTTCTCAAAGGGTTCTCAAAAATTCGAGATATATCTAATTAGACTTAGACTTTTTTACTTTTTTCTGAATTATTTGGTTTTTCCACTATGGAATATAGAGTATAGAGCGGACTAGTAAAAAAAAAAATCCTATTTAGGATAATAATTGGATAAGAGAGCCTCTACCCTGTCAACGGATAGCGAGAGAACAAAATCTGGATAAATACCAATTCCTATTACTGGTAAAAAGATACAGATTAAAAGAAAGAGTTCTCGCGGTCCAGAATCCACAAAATTTGCGTTTGGAACATGAAATAGCTTGTATCCATAGAACATCTGGCGTAACATAGATAATAAATAAATAGGAGTTAATATCATTCCAATTGCCATTACAAAAGTAATTAGCATTTTTGGCATTAACAGAAATTTGGGACTAGTAATTAGTCCAAAAAATACTACTAATTCTGCAACAAAACCGCTCATTCCTGGTAAGGCAAGAGAAGCCATTGAAAAGCTACTAAACATGGTAAAAATTTTCGGCATTGGGATAGATATCCCCCCCAGTTCTTCGAGATAAACAAGACGCATTCTATCACAAGCCGTTCCCGCCAAGAAAAAAAGTGTAGCACCAATAAATCCATGGGATAGTATTTGTAAAATAGCTCCATTGAGTCCAATGTTGGTTATGGAACCAATTCCTATAATTATGAAACCCATGTGAGATACGGAGGAATAGGCTATTCTTTTTTTGAAATTTCGTTGACCAAGAGAAGTTGAAGCTGCATAGATTATTTGCATCGCTCCTATTATTACCAACCAGGGGGAAAATAGATAATGAGCATGAGGTAACAATTCCATATTGATCCGAATCAATCCGTATGCTCCCATCTTTAATAGGATTCCCGCTAAAAGCATACATGTACTGTAATGCGCTTCCCCATGGGTATCTGGTAACCACGTATGTAGGGGTATAATTGGCAATTTGACAGCATAAGCAATAAGGAAGCCCAAATAAAATAGTATTTCCAATGTTGCAGGGTATGATCGATTAATTAATCTTTCCAAATCTAATCTTGGTTCGTTGGAACCATATAAGCCCATACCTAGAACTCCGATTAAGAAAAAAATGGAACCGCCTGCAGTATACAAAATAAACTTTGTAGCTGAATACAGACGCCTCTTTCCCCCCCACATGGATAAAAGTAAGTAAACAGGAATTAATTCTAACTCCCACATGATAAAAAAAAGTAAAAGGTCTCGCGAAGAAAATAATCCTATTTGACCACTATACATTGCTAGCATCAGGAAATAGAATAATCGCGAATTCCGGGTAACCGGCCAAGCTGCTAAAGTAGCTAAAGTAGTGATAAATCCTGTCAATAAAATAGATCCTAATGAAAGTCCATCGATTCCCAATCTCCAGTGGAAATCAAAGACATCTATCCATTTAGAATCCTCCTTTAATTGGATTAAGGGATCCTCCAATTGGAAATGATAACAGAATGCATAAGTCATTAGAAGGAATTCTAATAAACAAATAGATATAGTATACCACCTAACGATTTTGTTTCCCCTATGAGGTAAAAAGAAAATTAATGAACCTGCAAATATCGGCAAAACAACAAGTATTGTTAACCAAGGAAAATAACTCATGATAAAGTGATAAAGACAAGATACGTTTTGACCAGAAAAGCCCGTGCTCGCTTATTTCGAGCACAGGCTTCTTCGGTAAAGAGGAATCAGACGATTCAAGTGGAGTTTTTTGTAACGTATCAATAAGATAGAGCCATGCTGCGGGTTGTTTCAGGCCCTAAATAAACGCGGACACTTAAAAAATCTGTTGGGCAGGCAGATTCGCATCTCTTACAACCCACACAATCTTCGGTTCTCGGGGCAGAAGCAATTTGCTTGGCTTTACACCCATCCCAGGGTATCATTTCTAATACATCTGTTGGACAAGCTCGTACACATTGAGTGCATCCTATACATGTATCATAAATTTTTACGGAATGTGACATTGGATCTATAAATTTTCCTTTTCAACATAAAAATTTTCGATCTGGTAAAAATGAAATTAGTACTATATGAGTCATATGTATTGTAGGCACCAGACGAAGCAATGGTTTATCCAAACTTCAACAAATAAATAATGCAATATATTTCTTAATCCGTTTGTGAGAAAGCGTGAAAAGAGCCAAGAGACTTGAATTTTGGGCTTCAACAATCATAATTATACGAATTGTACATACGAATTCGAACTAGCCAATAAATTGGCTATCGTCTTTTCAATATAAATTATTGCAATATTCAAATTGCAATATCAATGAATTGCAAAAATTCAATAAGTAAAAAAGAATACTATACAATAACCTACTCAAAAAATAGATATTCTAAAATAATAAAATAATAAGAAAATAGTATTCGATTTCTATTCATCTTAATATTTGAATTTTATATTATCATTATATGTGCGCCTTTGTTTATTTGTTTAGAGGATTCTATGTCTAATTATTCAAAAGTCTAATTATTCAAAAAATTAGATTGATTGATACGAGTTGATTTCCTGTTACGATGGATGGAAGAAAGAATGGATAGTCCAATAGCTGCTTCAGCAGCCGCAAGGGCTATAACAAAAATTGCGAAAATGTCTCCTTTTAATTGGCGACTATCAAATAGATCAGAAAATGTTACGAGATTTAGATTAATTGAATTCAGTATAAGTTCAAGACATATTAGAGCTCTAACCATGTTTCGGCTTGTGATCAATCCATAGATACCAATCGAAAATAAATAGACACTCAAAAAAAGTACATGCTCAAACATCATTAACTAACTCCTTATCAATCTCGATTCATTTCAATATGAGGACAAGAATTGAACCGATTCAATTAATTAGAATAGAACAATTACACAACAAAAGAGAAAAGAAGGTATTTGTTGGCAGTAGATGGGTTTTACTAAATCAAAATTGTGATTCTTTAGTTATTTATTTTAGTTACTTATTTTAGATTTGAAATTCTAAGAATTTTGACTCATTCTAAGTATTTCTTATTGCCGAGCCATAGTAATTGCACCTATTAAAGAAACTAGAAGAATTATGGAAATGAGTTCAAACGGAAGATAAAAATCAGTTGCTAAATGAATCCCAATTTGTTGAACGTTATTTATGAGACCCTGTTCTACTATTTGGTTTGATCTTGTAGTCCAAAGAATTCCATACCATGACGTATCTGGGATAGTAGTCATTAGTGAAAAAAGAATAGTTATACAAACGAGTGAAGTGAACCCATCTCCAATAGTCCAATAATTCTTATTTTTAGACCATTCTGAGCCATCTATGAACATTACGGCAAATATGATCAAGACATTTATGGCTCCCACATAAATAAGAAGTTGTGCGACAGCTACAAAGTAGGAATTCAATAAAATATAGAATAAGGATATACAAATAAGAACTAATCCCAGCGAAAAGGCAGAATAAATTGGGTTGGTAAGTAATACTACTCCTATGCCCCCTAGTAGAAGAAAAAATTCCCCAAATAGCACAAGAATCTCATGTATTGGTCCAGGTAAATCCATTATGGATAAGAATAAATTAATAGTATAAAATTTTTCATGAACTGACTAAAACTAAAAGATTCAAGGAAGGAAAAAGGGATTAGGATATTTTTTGTATATAAGTTGTATAGTTAGAAATCACATCACGAAAATCTACTCTCATTTTAAATCAGGAATAATTTGCAATAAGCAGTAGTTATTCGTTTTTCTTTATAGTTAGTAAAGAACTATTGGATTTTTCTAACAAAAAAGAAAAATCCTAGTAATTAGTAATCGTTCTTGAATTCAAAGATTTTTCTTCGTCTATTTTACTTTGAGTCGAATTCCTAATTGTTTGAATTGTGTAATCTCCCATTATGGAGATTGGTAACCGACTCAAAGCAATTTGATTGTAATTCAATTCATGACGATCATAAGTAGAAAGTTCATATTCTTCAGTCATTGATAAACAGCTTGTCGGACAGTACTCAACACAATTACCACAAAATATACAAACTCCAAAATCAATACTATAATTAAGCAATTGTTTCCTTTTAATATCCTTTTCAAATCTCCAATCCACAAGGGGTAGATCTATCGGGCATACGCGAACACATACTTCACAAGCAATACATTTATCAAATTCAAAGTGGATTCGCCCCCGGAAACGCTCCGATGTAATTGATTTTTCATAAGGGTAGTGAATCGTTATAGGTAAACGATTTGTGTGGGATAAGGTAATTATGAAACTTTGACCAATGTACCTTGCAGCGCGTATTGTTTGTTGACCATAACTCATGAACCCAGTTACCATAGGGAACATATTATAAATATCTATGAAAAAGGTATGTTTCTTTCTCTTGTTTGAGAGAATTTTTGTGTTGAAAATATTCTTACTATTATTGTATTATCTTATTTATAGTGAAAATTATCTTATTTATAGTGAAACAAGTTGGGAAGAAGTTGTTAATAAGAGATTGCCCAGGGAAATAGGTAAAAGAAATTTCCATCCAAGATTTAATAACTGATCCATTCTCATCCTGGGTAAAGTCCATCTTATTGTGATAGAAATGAAGAGAAATAAATAAGCTTTAGTTAATGTAATAAAGATACCCATTGTCATTTCCAAAATTCCAACCATTTTATTCATTTGGAAAAATCCAAAAAAGGATATATAGGGAATAGATAAATTCCACCCGCCTAAGTAGAGAACTGTTACAAATAAAGAGGAAACTAATAAATTTAGGTAAGAAACAAGATAAAATAAACCATATTTGATACCGGAATATTCGGTTTGATAACCTGCTACTAATTCTTCCTCTGCTTCTGGTAAATCAAAGGGTAATCTTTCACATTCTGCCAAAGAAGAAATTAGAAAAACCAGAAAACCTATAGGCTGACGCCAAAGATTCCATCCAAAAAAACCATATTTTGACTGTGCTTCAACTATATCAACTGTACTTGAACTGTTAGATAATCATAGTCGATGATAACATCACAGTTCCCACCGCTATTCCAAAACCGTACATGAAACCTTAGCTTCATACGGCTTCTCTATGATCAGAAAAAAGGAAAGGGTTGTTTCATTTCGGTATTATCCCCCTGGGCATAGATAGAATTAGGTAAGATAAAATCGATTGGAAAGTCCTAAATTAGACCAAAGGAATTCCGTCTGCTAGAATAAGAAAAAGCGCTTCCGAATTGATCTCGTCCTTTATAATATAATGATAATTTTTCTTTGTTCAGCAATAACTTAATCTTGGAATAAAACACTCGTTATAGCAATTAATAAATGAAAAGAATTGGGCATTAGTTCATGAGGAATTCTGTATGAATATGAATAGAGGAAGGAAAGAATAAATAAAGATCTTTTTTTTGTATTGCATTCCATATCTTTTGTCCTATTCTTCTTTCCCCCGGGAGGGGTACTTAAAAAGAAAAAAGGAATAAAGGGTTAATTCGTTCTTGATAGCCATTTCCTTAACAAGTGAATGGGAACATACTCTGGATCGGAATCCGAAGAAAGTACTACTTGATCATTTCTACCAATTTCAAGTCCTTATTATGATTCCTTTTATGAGGAAAAATCTCTAATGCCTTAGATTTCCTCATTACTAATCCTTTATGTACTTTAGTGTTCCTAACCCCTCACTAACTTTTGATGGATTCCTCTTATGATTATAAGTTATAGTAATAACTAGGAATATTCTAGTAATGGAATTCCATATCGCGAATCCTTTATTTTTGCCCGCTTCAAGATATGATGACTAATCAAAAAATCTCAACCTTGGGGTAAAGAGTTTACACTGCTTATGTTTACTTCAACTTTTTTCTTGTACGTAGGAAATGAGATTTTTTCTTTTTACTACAAATTAATAAGCTGTTTTGTTTCACTCATATAGCTATCTAGTTTAACTTACCAACCCGAATATAGAATAAGAAAAGGAAGATAAATATTCAATGGATTTTAGAGGAAAAAGATCCTATTTTAACGAATCACACGTAGAGATATTGCTAGCACACAAAAAGTTAATGGTATTTCATAACTAATAGATTGAGCAGCAGCTCGTAGACCGCCTAAAAAAGAATATTTATTATTTGAGCTATATCCTGCCATAAGAAGACCAATAGGAGCAATACTTGAAATGGCAATCCATAAAAAAACACCAATACTAAGATCGGCTAAAACAAAACGATATCCTAAAGGGATAACTAAAAAACTTAATAAAATTGATATGACTGCTATAGAGGGTCCAATGCTAAATAAAGGAATATCTCCTCGGGATGGCAGGATATCCTCCTTAAAAAGTAGCTTAGTTCCATCGGCTATAGCTTGAAGCAGTCCCAGGGGGCCAGCATATTCAGGACCAATACGTTGTTGTATCGATGCGGATATTTCTCTTTCTAACCACACAATTACCAGTACTTCTATTGTGATTCCCAGTAGGAGGGTCAAAATAGGTAGAATCCATATCAGTCCATAGACTTCTTTTAATAATTCCGATTTCGAAAAAGAATTGATAGTTTCTACCTCTACCCTATCTATTATCATTTCAACGATCAACTTCCCCCATAATGATATCTATACTACCTAATATCGTCATGATATCAGCCAATTTCATTTTTTTAACTAGTTGAGGAAGAATTTGCAAATTAATAAAACCAGGTGGACGAATTTTCCATCTCCAGGGGAAAAGACTATCATCTCCTACCAGATAAATTCCTAATTCACCTTTTGGAGCTTCCACTCTTACATAAAGCTCTTGCTTTGACAATTCAAAATTGGGCGAAGGTTTTTTACCAAGAAATCGATATTCAAAATCATTCCATTCGGAATTCTTTGCTTTCTTAAAGCGTCGGACTTCTAAATTCTCATAAGGACCCCCAGGAATTTTCTCTACAGCCTGTTGAATAATTTTGATGGATTCCCTCATTTCACCCATTCGTACTAAATAGCGAGCTAATGAATCCCCTTCTTTTTGCCATTGGATTTTCCAATCAAATTGGTTGTAAGACTCATAAGGATCAACTTTACGAAGATCCCATTGTATTCCTGAAGCTCGTAACATCGGTCCCGATAAGCCCCAATTTACTGCTTCTTCTCCGCTAATAAAACCGACTCCTTCAACTCGTTCTATAAAAATGGGATTCTGTGTAATAAGTTGTTGATATTCAACAACTCCTCGTAAAAAATAATCACAGAAATCTAAACATTTATCGATCCATCCATAAGGTAGATCGGCGGCTACTCCTCCGATGCGAAAGTAATTATGCATCATTCGCATACCTGTAGCAGCTTCAAATAGATCGTATAT